ATTTACTCTTTCTTTATTTTTGGATTTTATTTCTATTTTTCTATTTAAAGTAGATCGATTTAGATAACGTATCTATAAGCAAAGTAATATACTTCAAACAAAGTAGGAATTCGCAAGATGGAGAAAATCATTGCAGTTATTATAGGGAAGTCTAGGGACTTAGAGCATATCCTATTTGAAGGAGGATGGAATTCAAATAGGGTAAGGGATCCTTCCTTCTATTGATTTGATAGAAATTCGTTTTTCTTTTCCTGTCTCTATGATTTTCGAAGAATGAGCCTGTGGTAATGCTTTTATCTCTATTCTATGGCGCAAGCGACCGTCCAGTCTATAAACAAGTACTAATGAGAAAATGAAAACTATACTAAAGGAAACATAGGATCTCTATCCTAAAATCTAAAAATAGGACATATTAGGGCTATACGGATTCGAACCGTAGACCTTCTCGGTAAAACAGATCAAACGGATTATTATCGAAATGATTCGAACTGTTTCAAAGACTCAACATGCATTTTTTTGCATTGGGCTCTTTCATCAACTGATGTAAAGATCAGTTAGTCCACCATAGTTTTTCTTTACGGAAAGATAATGAGATGGCTCCCTGTGCTCTGATTGATTATTTGTATTATGATCTATCTAGGAGCAATACCAAAGTGTTTCAAAGGAGGATTACCTTGACTTAGGTCTGCCTCCGGCCTAAATTAAATCAACCTAAGTGAAATGGAGTCTCTATCGTTCCGCTGCAAGAGTTGACTATGAGACTTCATACACCTTAAAGTTCATAGAACGAAAAGAAGTTTTTTGGAGGCCCTTATCCTCATTACGCCTAGCATTTAGTGGGCTGGATATTTACCTTATCAACTAGCAAATCAATAAGGGTTCTATTTGATTAGGCACCTGAATTGGCACCTGAATCGGACTGAACCGACTGTTTGTCAGGCTACTGTTCTCCTATTCTCTCGAATCCATGAAGTAAGACATTGATTTTGCAATAAGATCAATTATGTTCATTGCATAATAAGCTCCCTTGAAAAGCATTGGCGCACGTGTAAGCGAGTTGCTCTACCGAACTGAGCTATAGCCCTTGTCAGAGATATCTTAACATATAGATAATTTCTTGTCAAGATGAATATTCTCTAATGCCAGAGGATATCCCTTTGATCTGCTTACTATATAACATAGTAATAACGGAGCAGTATTGCTTATAAAAAGGATTCGATCTATAATCGATCGAAGTAATGGGTCTTCCTTTGTGGTGATAAATTGCCTACTTAACTCAGTGGTTAGAGTATTGCTTTCATACGGCGGGAGTCATTGGTTCAAATCCAATAGTAGGTAGGTAGGTAGAAAAATTACTAGATAGCATTGGACTTACTTCGCTTCGCTATCTAATAACTTTTTCTACTCCTCTTCCCTTTTTCTTTGTATCAACTAAACCTTTGGATTGTCTTCAATTGGATGGGGGAATCCAATTGATAGCCTCGACTCGTATCCTAGCTCGTCTGAGAGCTAGCTTCGCTTCAACCAATTCTTTCGTACCCTCAGCTCTACTCAAGTTAGCTTCGGCTATTTCAAGTGCCTGTTGAGCTTCTTCCGGATCAATGTCACTACCCAGTTCCGCATCATTTCCTAAAATGATGATCTCATTATTAACTATTCTCGCAAAACCGCTCCACAGAACCGCCGTTAACCATTGGTCGTTGAGGAGGCGTATTCTCAAAGGACCCATATCTACAGCTGTGTTAATGGGGGCGTGGTTTGGTAATACGCCAATTTGGCCACTATTAGTAGATAAAATGATTTCTTTCACTTCACAATCCCAAATAATTCGCTTAGGAGTTAGTACATAAAGATTTAATTTCATTTCTTCAATTTGTTCTCCTCTTCTAAGTTTATAGCTTTCGTGCTAGCTTCATCGATGTTACCCACCAAATAAAAAGCCTGTTCGGGTAGGCCGTCTAATTCTCCGGAAAGGATTAGTTGAAATCCCCTAATTGTTTCTGCAAGACCAACATACTTTCCTGCAGAACCGGTAAAAACTTCTGCCACAAAGAACGGTTGTGATAAGAAACGTTCAATTTTTCGTGCTCTTGCTACAGTTAAACGATCCTCCTCCGATAATTCATCCAACCCAAGAATTGCGATAATGTCCTGAAGTTCTTTGTAACGTTGTAAAGTTTGCTTAACTCTTTGCGCAGTTTCATAATGTTCGTTGCCAACGATCCGAGGCTGTAACATAGTTGAGGTTGAATCTAAAGGATCTACTGCTGGATAAATACCCTTGGAAGCTAATCCTCTGGAAAGTACGGTAGTAGCATCCAAATGTGCAAATGTTGTGGCAGGAGCAGGGTCGGTCAAATCGTCCGCAGGTACATAAACCGCTTGGATCGAAGTTATAGATCCCTTTTTGGTAGAAGTAATTCTTTCTTGCAAAGAACCCATTTCTGTACTAAGAGTAGGTTGATAACCCACTGCGGAGGGCATTCTCCCTAATAAAGCGGATACCTCCGATCCTGCTTGAACAAAACGAAAGATATTATCGATGAATAGAAGCACGTCTTGCTTATTAACATCTCGGAAATATTCTGCCATAGTTAGGGCAGTTAAACCAACTCTCATACGAGCTCCCGGCGGTTCATTCATTTGGCCATAGACTAGAGCTACCTTTGATTCCTCAATATTTTTTTCATTAATTACTCCGGATTCCTTCATTTCCATATAAAGATCATTTCCTTCACGAGTCCGTTCCCCTACTCCGCCAAATACGGATACGCCTCCATGAGCTTTAGCAATGTTGTTGATTAATTCCATGATGAGTACTGTTTTCCCTACTCCAGCCCCCCCAAATAGTCCGATTTTTCCCCCACGTCGATAAGGAGCTAAAAGATCGACCACCTTAATACCTGTTTCAAAGATGGATAATTTCGTATCTAACTCGATAAAGGCAGGCGCAGATCTATGAATAGGGAATGTTGCACTAGTATCTACAGGACCCAAATTGTCAATAGGTTCCCCAAGAACGTTGAAAATTCGTCCGAGAGTAGCTCCACCGACTGGAACACTGAGAGGAGCTCCCGTGTCAATCACTTCCATTCCTCTCATCAACCCGTCTGTAGCACTCATAGCTACAGCTCTAACTCGATTATTTCCCAATAATTGTTGTACCTCACAAGTCACATTAATTTGCTTACCGGCAGTGTCTCTACTCTTGACTACCAAAGCGTTATAAATATAAGGTAACTTGCCTGGGGGAAAAGTGATATCCAGCACGGGCCCAATAATTTGATCGATACGCCCTGTGCTTTTTTCCTCAATTGTGGAAACCCCGGGACGAGAAGTAGTAGGATTGGTTCTCATAATTATCACATAATTTTCAAAAAAAAAGGAATTTGTCGAAATTTTGCTTTTTTTCTTGTTGAATAATGCCAAATCAAATCCAAAAAAAGAGCCAAAAATCCGAAAGTCAAAAGGAAATGAATTAGTTAATTCAATAAGAGAGAAAAGGGGACCAGGACTTGATTTCGTTGCCCAAGCGAATCCCATTCAATCGTTTACTCATGGAATGAGTCCGTTGGAAAGTTCAATCAATCTTTTTTTCATATACATTTCGCCTTTTGTGGAGGATCTGTCCCTACTCTACTTTCCTATCTAGGACTTCGATATACAAAATATATACTACTGTGAAGCATAGATTGCTGTCAACAGAGAATTTTCTTAGTATTTAGGTATTTACATTCAAAATAAGAAAGGGGCCTATTAAGAACTTGTAAAATAAGGATTAGGGATTGATTTGGGTTGCGCTATATCTATCAAAGAGTATACAATAATGATGGATTTGGTGAATCAAATCCATGGTTTAATAATGAACCATGTTAACTTACCATAACAACAACTCAATTCCTATCGAATTCCTATAGTAGAATTCCTATAGGATAGAACATACACAGGGTGTACGCATTATATATGAATGAAACATATTCATTAACTTAAGCATGCCCTCCATTTTCTTTAATGAGTTGATATTAATTGAATATCCTTTTTGTTTTAAAAGATTTTTGCAAAGGTTTCATTTACGCCTAATCTATATCGAGTAGACCCTGTCGTTGTGAGAATTCTTAATTCATGAGTTGTAGGGAGGGACTTATGTCACCACAAACAGAAACTAAAGCAAGTGTTGGATTTAAAGCTGGTGTTAAGGATTATAAATTGACTTACTACACCCCGGAGTATGAAACCAAGGATACTGATATCTTGGCAGCATTCCGAGTAACTCCTCAGCCGGGGGTTCCGCCCGAAGAAGCAGGGGCTGCAGTAGCTGCCGAATCTTCTACTGGTACATGGACAACTGTTTGGACTGATGGACTTACCAGTCTTGATCGTTACAAAGGACGATGCTATCACATCGAGCCCGTTGTTGGGGAGGAAAATCAATATATCGCTTATGTAGCTTATCCATTAGACCTATTTGAAGAGGGTTCTGTTACTAACATGTTTACTTCCATTGTGGGTAACGTATTTGGTTTCAAAGCCCTACGCGCTCTACGTCTGGAGGATCTGCGAATTCCCACTACTTATTCAAAAACTTTCCTAGGTCCGCCTCATGGTATCCAAGTTGAAAGGGATAAGTTGAACAAGTACGGCCGTCCTTTTTTGGGATGTACTATTAAACCAAAATTGGGATTATCCGCAAAAAATTATGGTAGAGCGTGTTATGAGTGTCTACGCGGTGGACTTGATTTTACCAAAGATGATGAAAACGTAAACTCACAACCATTTATGCGCTGGAGGGACCGTTTTGTCTTTTGTGCCGAAGCTCTTTATAAAGCACAGGCCGAAACCGGTGAAATCAAGGGGCATTACTTGAATGCGACTGCAGGTACATGCGAAGAAATGATTAAGAGAGCTGTATTTGCGAGGGAATTAGGGGCTCCTATTGTAATGCATGACTACTTAACTGGGGGATTCACTGCAAATACTAGTTTGGCTCATTATTGCCGCGACAATGGCCTACTTCTTCACATTCACCGGGCAATGCATGCAGTTATTGATAGACAGAAAAATCATGGTATGCATTTTCGTGTATTAGCTAAAGCATTGCGTATGTCTGGGGGAGATCATATCCACGCCGGTACAGTAGTAGGTAAGTTAGAAGGGGAACGCGAAATGACTTTAGGTTTTGTTGATTTATTGCGCGATGATTTTATTGAAAAAGATCGTGCTCGCGGTATCTTTTTCACTCAGGACTGGGTATCCATGCCAGGTGTTATACCGGTGGCTTCAGGGGGTATTCATGTTTGGCATATGCCAGCTCTGACCGAAATCTTTGGAGATGATTCTGTATTACAATTTGGTGGAGGAACTTTAGGACATCCTTGGGGAAATGCACCTGGTGCAGCAGCTAATCGGGTGGCTTTAGAAGCTTGTGTACAAGCTCGTAATGAAGGACGCGATCTTGCTCGTGAAGGTAATGAAATTATCCGAGCAGCTTGCAAATGGAGTCCTGAACTAGCCGCAGCTTGTGAAGTATGGAAGGCGATCAAATTCGAGTTCGAGCCGGTAGATAAACTAGATAAGTAGATAAAACTAGATATAAAGAAGGTCTAAATAAAAAAGAAGCGAAATAGAAAGAGAAAAAATCAGTTACAAAATGCAGTAATTCTTCTTTATTCTTCTAATTGATTGCAATTAAACTCGGCTCAATCTTTTTTTTTAAGATTGAGCCGAATAAAAATAGATCTTGATACGATCATGAGACTTGACAAATAGAGATTCCTCTATTCTATATATTTAGAATATATAAAGGTATAATACAATAAATAAATACAAATATAGTATTTATTTATTGTATTGGGAAAGAATCAATGAAAAAAGATTAGGAATCGAAATGCTACTATACGCGTCCGGAGGAGTATTCGGAATAATATTCTTCTATAATCCATTCTTGCGTCTTGCGCGGGGTCTTACTAATAGGACTTCGCTGCACGGGACGGGTCTTCATCGAAAAGCTAACTCCACCCGGCATTTTCATACCCTTTGGGTGGTATATCGCCTTAAAAAGTCTAAGGGGGTAGTATGAGATCTGTAGTAAGTAAGAGAATTTGCCCTTTGATTTTGATTGAGTATGCTATTTTTCCGCCTTTACCGCGCATTATTGTATGAGCTTCTAGAGAATAGAGGACCGCGTATGCAGGAAGGAAATTACAGCTTAATAAAAAAGTCTAAAAAAGCTTCAACTTTATGGCACTATCAATCAACTAAAAAGCCCTATGTATGAATCCTTACAACCGGTGGGATAGGATAAGAGCGAGTTTCGGTATACTGGGGCTGGGGGATATCCTTATTTCAAAACCTGACGCGCATCTTGCGTTTGTAGGGGTCCGAGAGTGGTTGAAGAAGTATTGCATGTGGAAGTAGGTAGACGAAACTTATTTAGGATTCGAAATGGGCGCATTCGACTAAAAGTCGTACTGAGACCTTTTTTAAAGGGTATTCTGAAAGAGGTATTTCATTTTCACAATCGCTTTCTTTTGAATCCAATTTCAAGTTCGATTAGAAGGATAGAAAGGCCGTGAGGACGGGAAAAGAAAAATCAAATCTTTTGAATTTTTAATTAGTTCTCTTTTTTTGCAATTTTCTTATTATCCATTCCATTCATTTTTTTTATAGAATACTTTAGTATTCTATAAAAAATCTTTATTTTGCAAACTAAAAAATACAATAGTCAATATTCCTTATAATAGATATACTTAATTATATTATAAGAATCTTAAGATATTTTTCGAATAGATAGAAATAGTAAATTTGAATTGAGACACCTATTCTATGACGGATTTTAACTTACCTTCTATTTTCGTGCCTTTAGTAGGCTTAGTATTTCCGGCAATTGCAATGGCTTCTTTATTTCTTTATGTGCAGAAAAATAAGATTGTCTAGAACCGACGGGGGCGAATTTTCTCAATGTATTTCCACGCAGGATCATAATACAGATATTTTTTAGTGTAAGTAATATGGTAGGGTATGTGGTTCTTTCTACACACAAACGAAAAACGGCTATGGATGCGGATATAGGCTACGAGCATAAATGCATGCATATGCGGAGCCGGGTATAGCGAGTTTTATTTTAAGTGGATCAACGAATATTTTTTGAATAGAAAGTCAATGTATCTAACCAATTATTTCACAGGAGTACTCGTTGCTGAAGGCAATTTCAGAATCAAAAAAAGTAAAGTCAAAATCATTTAGCTTATTCTCTCAATTTCAATCGACCGCTGCTGGATTTAGTATATCTAATATGAATTGGCGATCAGAACACATATGGATAGAACTTCTAAAAGGTTCTCGAAAAAGAGGTAATTTTTTCTGGGCCTGTATTCTTTTTCTAGGTTCACTAGGATTCTTATCGGTTGGGGCTTCCAGTTATCTTGGTAAGAATATGATATCTGTACTTCCATCTCAACAAATTCTTTTTTTTCCACAGGGGGTCGTGATGTCTTTCTACGGAATCGCGGGCCTATTCATTAGCTCCTACTTGTGGTGCACTATTTTGTGGAATGTAGGCAGTGGTTATGACCGATTCGATAGAAAAGAGGGAATAGTGTGCATTTTTCGTTGGGGATTCCCTGGAATAAAACGTCGCGTCTTCCTTCGATTCCTTATGCGGGATATCCAATCAATTAGAATTCAGGTTAAAGAGGGTCTTTATCCTCGTCGTATCCTTTATATGGAAATCCGGGGCCAGGGGGTCATTCCCTTGACTCGTACTGATGAGAAGTTTTTTACTCCACGAGAAATAGAACAAAAAGCTGCCGAATTGGCCTATTTCTTGCGTGTACCAATTGAAGTATTTTGAGTACCGATTGCATTTTTTTGAAATGAATTGAATGAGGACGAATTGGAAGAAGATTTTCTCAACACGGGGAGGAGGTCCCTTCGAAATTGGATTCGTTATTGTAAGGGGATTTTCGAGTATTTATCTAAAGGAAGGAACAAACGAGGATAAGAGAAAATTGCTTCTAATTTGTTTTGTCCAAGTGATGGCATAATATTCTTCCATTTTCATCCGAAAGCGCTTTTTTTTTTATTCTATTTCTCTATTCCACTCCATCTAGATCTAAGAAAGAACCCAATGCAATGAAATTCCACTAGTATACAAAAAAGAAAAATATATACAAGGTCTCAAACCTTGTTATAGAATTTTTGCTTCAAAGAAAAAGAAATATCATATAGAGTCAGCGAATGAAATAGAGTCAGCGAATGGAGCGGATTCATTAACAACTCAATTTACAGATCAAAAATGAAAAAAAAGAAAGCATTGCCTTCTTTCCTATATCTTGTATTTATCGTACTTTTGCCCTGGGGGGTCTCTTTCTCTTTTAACAAATGTCTGGAACTTTGGATTAAGAATTGGTGGAATACCAGGCAATCCGAAACTCTCTTAACTGATATTCAAGAGAAAAAGGTTCTAGAAAGATTCATAGAATTAGAAGAACTTTTTCTCTTGGACGAAATGATAAAAGAGAAACCGAAGACACATGTACAAAAACCTCCTATAGGAATACACAAGGAAATAATACAATTGGCCAAAATAGATAATGAGGATCATCTCCATATCATTTTGCATTTCTCGACAAATATAATCTGTTTGGCTATTCTAAGTGGTTCTTTTTTTCTGGGTAAAGAGGAACTTGTCATTTTGAATTCTTGGGTTCAGGAATTCTTCTATAACTTAAATGACTCAATAAAAGCTTTTAGTATTCTTTTAGTTACTGATTTTTTTGTTGGATTTCACTCCACCCGCGGTTGGGAACTACTAATTCGTTGGGTCTACAATGATCTTGGATGGGCTCCTAACGAGCTAATTTTCACTATTTTTGTTTGTAGTTTTCCAGTGATTCTAGATACATGTTTGAAATTTTGGGTCTTTTTTTATTTAAACCGTCTATCTCCTTCGCTTGTAGTCATTTATCATTCAATTAGTGAAGCATAAACTCATTTGATCTCCTGATATTAATCAAATTAGCATCTTTCTTCTTTTAGAAAGAAAGCCCTTTTCCTTTTTAGCAAAATTCTTTCTATTTCTACCTGCTCAAGGTATTCATCATTCCAGTACAACTGTTGCAGTAGAATGACAACAGACTCGTGTATAGGGAACTAGATTAGCTTAGCTACCTATCTAATTTATTGTAGAAATTCTGGGATCTGCGATTGGACATGGAAAATAGAAATACTTTTTCTTGGGTAAAGGAACAGATGATTCGATCTATTTCTGTATCGATCATGATATATGTAATAACTCGGACATCTATTTCAAATGCATATCCCATTTTTGCGCAGCAGGGTTATGAAAACCCACGAGAAGCAACCGGACGAATTGTATGTGCCAATTGCCATTTAGCTAATAAGCCCGTGGATATTGAAGTTCCCCAAGCTGTGCTTCCCGATACTGTATTTGAAGCAGTTCTTCGAATTCCTTATGATATGCAACTGAAACAAGTTCTTGCTAATGGGAAAAAGGGAGGGTTAAATGTGGGTGCTGTTCTTATTTTGCCCGAGGGATTCGAATTAGCGCCGCCCGACCGTATTTCTCCTGAGTTGAAAGAAAAGATAGGAAATCTCTCTTTTCAGAGTTATCGTCCCGATAAAAAAAATATTCTTGTGATAGGCCCTGTTCCCGGTCAGAAATATAGTGAAATCGTCTTTCCCATTCTTTCCCCCGATCCTGCTACGAAGAAAGACGTTCATTTCTTAAAATATCCCATATATGTAGGGGGAAACCGAGGAAGGGGACAGATCTATCCTGATGGTAGTAAGAGTAACAATACGGTCTATAATGCTACGTCAACAGGTATAGTAAGAAAAATACTACGTAAAGAAAAAGGGGGATATGAAATATCCATAGTCGATACATCGGATGGACGCCAAGTGATTGATATTATACCTCCCGGGCCAGAACTTCTTGTTTCAGAAGGGGAATCAATCAAGCTTGATCAACCATTAACAA